AATGATGAGCCTGACTAAAGGACTATCGTGATAGGATAAAACATGTAGTAAAAGCTACCTTCATTACATCTAACAGAATCAAACTATCACCATCAAGCATCAAAAGCCACCGTGCACCATACACCAAGATGTAAAAAACAAGTTTAAACATAGAAAAGTAAGCTAAAATAAGCTAATGGGTTCATACCCCATAAATAGAGTTTAACACTCTCTTCTCTAATGCCCAGTAACTCAACCAAAATCCTCCTGCTAACTACCTTAGTAGGGGGTGTATTAGTATCTGTATCCTCTAATTCATGGTTTGGAGCATGAATAGGCCTGGAAATCAATCTAATATCATTTATTCCCCTAATGTCCAACGTCAAAAACATGTACAATACAGAAGCCTCATTAAAGTACTTCATTGTGCAAGTCCTTGCCTCAGCAACACTGCTATTTATAGTAGTAATAAAAACACTGACAGAGGATTTATTTACATTCGATAGAAACCCCTACACACCTATAATCATTTGTACCCCTCTCCTGCTAAAAAGTGGAGCAGCACCCTTCCACTGATGATTCCCAGGAGTAATAGAGGGATTAAGATGAGAAAACTGTGCACTGCTAATAACAGTGCAAAAAGCCGCCCCATTAATATTAATATCGTACCTGATTGAAATTAATATTTTTACACTAAGAATTATTATAATATCCACAATCGTAGGATCAATTGGAGGGTTAAATCAAACCTCCATACGAAAGATCTTAACTTATTCATCCATCAACCACACTGGATGAATATTAATTGCACTAACCACAAGAGAAAACTTATGGATAGTATACTTTGCAATCTACTCAACTCTAGCACTAACAGTTGTATCAGCCATTAAACTATCTGGAGTATCATTCATCAACCAAACCATAATAACAAACAAAGAAGCCACACTAATGAAATTCATGATATTCACATCACTTCTATCCTTAGGAGGTCTACCCCCTTTCCTCGGATTTCTACCAAAATGAATTGTCATTCAAGCCATAATCATAAACAACATGGCCCCCTTAGCAACAATCGTGGTAGTAACATCATTAATTACCCTATACTACTACCTAAAAATCTCCTATTCGAGATTTTTAATCTTAAACACAGAGCCAAAATGAAATCTAAAGTCTCATAAAAACAGCTCAGCCAAAAACATTGCGGCACTAACCCTGTCATCAATTTCCCTGACAGGAATAATAGCTTGTACTATCATCGCCAATATCAACTAACCGGAAATTGATGAAGGCCTTAAGTTAAATAAACTAATAACCTTCAAAGCTATAAATAAAGGGCTTCCTTTAGGCCTTGGTAAGTCCTTCAACTCACCCCTACAGAATTGCATTCTATAATCACAAAATGAATACAAGGCTCTTAAGAAATAGTGGAAGAGCAACGTAAACGCTCCTAAATAGATTTACAGCCTATCGCCTACTTATTATTCTCAGCCACCCCACTAATCTTCACCCGTTGATTTTTCTCAACTAATCACAAAGACATTGGAACACTGTATTTTGTATTCGGAGCCTGATCAGGAATGGTCGGAACTTCTCTAAGAATGCTTATTCGAACAGAACTAGGACAACCAGGATCTTTAATCGGAGATGACCAAATCTACAACGTCATTGTCACAGCCCATGCTTTTGTTATAATTTTCTTCATGGTTATACCAATCATGATTGGTGGGTTCGGTAATTGATTAGTACCCCTAATGCTAGGAGCACCCGATATAGCATTCCCACGAATAAACAACATAAGATTTTGACTCTTACCTCCATCACTAACCTTACTACTTACTAGTAGAACCGTAGAAAGTGGTGTAGGAACAGGATGAACTGTTTATCCCCCTCTTGCAAGAGGGATTGCCCATGCAGGAGCATCCGTAGACCTTGCAATCTTTTCCTTGCACTTAGCAGGAGTATCTTCCATCCTAGGAGCAGTAAACTTTATCACAACAACCATTAATATAAAACCAAAAAGTATGAAGCCCGAACGAATCCCACTATTTGTATGATCAATTGCTATCACTGCCCTACTGCTATTACTATCCCTACCAGTCCTGGCAGGAGCAATCACAATGCTACTAACAGACCGAAACCTAAACACATCATTCTTCGATCCGGCAGGAGGAGGAGACCCCATCCTATACCAACACCTATTCTGATTCTTCGGACACCCTGAAGTATACATTCTTATCCTGCCAGGATTCGGTATGATCTCCCACATTATCTGCCATGAAAGAGGAAAGAAGGAAGCATTCGGAAACCTAGGAATAATCTTTGCCATGATAGCAATTGGACTGCTAGGATTTGTAGTATGAGCACACCACATATTTACAGTAGGAATGGACGTTGACACACGAGCATACTTTACATCAGCAACAATAATCATTGCTGTACCAACAGGGATTAAAATTTTCAGATGACTCGCAACAATATACGGAACTCGAATAACATACAGAGCAGCTTGCTTGTGAGCACTAGGATTTGTATTCTTATTCACAATAGGAGGTCTCACTGGTGTAGTACTAGCAAACTCATCAATCGACATTGTATTACACGACACTTACTACGTAGTAGCCCACTTCCACTATGTCCTATCCATAGGAGCAGTGTTTGCAATTATAGGAGGATTCGTCCAATGATACCCACTATTTACTGGACTTACCATAAATCCCAAATGACTAAAGGCCCAATTTGCTGTTATATTCGTAGGAGTAAACTTAACATTCTTCCCACAACACTTCTTAGGACTAGCTGGAATACCACGACGATACTCAGACTACCCAGACGCCTACACAACATGAAATATCATTTCATCAATAGGATCAACAATCTCATTTGTAAGTGTGATAATATTCCTATTCATTATATGAGAAAGAATTAGATCAAACCGACTAATCCTATTCCCCACTCACACAAGAAACTCAGTAGAATGACTACAAAACTTCCCACCAGCAGAACACAGATACTCAGAACTTCCAACTATTTCCATAACTAACTAACATCAATCTAACGTGGCAGATAAGTGCGGTGGATTTAAGCTCCACAAATAAAGTTTTAAACTTTCATTAGAAACAATGACAACATGATTGAACCTAACACTACAAGACAGAGCATCGCCTGTCATAGAACAACTAATCTTCTTCCACGACCATGCATTAATAATTATATTAATAATCATCACTGCAGTATTTTATACAATGGTTATAATCATCCAAAACAAACAAACCAGCCGATTCACCCTGGAAGGACAAATAATTGAAACCATCTGAACCATTGCACCCGCAATCATCCTGGTATTCATTGCAATCCCATCCCTACGACTATTATACCTAATGGATGAAATCCACAACCCAGCGATAACACTAAAAGCTGTTGGACATCAATGATACTGAAGCTATGAATACTCAGACTTTACAAAACTAGAATTCGACTCATACATGGTACAACAAGAGGACCAACAAACTGATACATTTCGACTACTAGATACAGATAATCGAATTGTACTACCAATAAATTCACCAATCCGGTTAATCGTCACAGCAGCTGACGTATTACACTCTTGAACAGTACCTAGACTTGGGGTAAAAACAGATGCCACACCAGGCCGACTAAACCAAGTAAGATTTTCAATTAACCGACCAGGCCTCCTATACGGACAATGCTCGGAGATTTGCGGAGCAAACCACAGATTCATACCGATTGTAATTGAAAGAGTATCCACAAACCAATTTATTAACTGAGTATCAAAGATAAGAGAATCATCAGATGACTGAAAGCAAGTAATGGTCTCTTAAACCAGTATATGATATCCTAGCAAATATCTCTGATGACAAAGGATTAGTTAATTAATAACATCAGAATGTCAAACTGAAATAATCATAAGTGATATCCTTTTATACCTCAAATAATACCTATAGAATGAACAATGTTATATATTACCTTCCTAGCGACATTCCTAATATTCAATATTATAAATTATTTTATTCAATCACCAAATAAACAAACAAGAACAAAGAAAAATATTAACGTTAATAAAATCAACTGAAAGTGATAAGAAATCTATTCTCAATCTTTGATCCAACAACAGAAATCAATAACCTCCCATTAAACTGAACAAGAACCGCCATTGGCCTTCTACTAATCCCAACAAGAATCTGGTTAATCCCATCACGAAATACTATAATGGTAAGCCTACTAATAAATAAATTACACCAAGAAATAAAGACAATCCTAAGAAAGGGGAATGAAAATAAGGGAAATTCATTCATCCTAACATCCCTTTTCCTTATAATCTTAACAAACAATTTCCTAGGACTATTCCCATACATCTTCACTAGAACAAGACACTTAACACTCACACTAACTCTAGCCCTACCTTTATGAATGAGATTCATACTATTCGGATGAATCAAAAACACCAACCATATATTCGAACACCTAGTACCTCAAGGTACACCAACAATACTTATACCATTCATGGTTGTCATCGAAACAATTAGTAATCTAATCCGACCAGGAACACTGGCAGTACGTTTAACAGCAAATATAATTGCAGGACACTTACTATTAACCCTACTAGGAAACAATGGACCATCAATAAGACACACTCTACTAACAGTGTTAATTACTGCACAAATCCTTCTACTGATCTTAGAAGCAGCAGTGGCAGTAATCCAATCGTATGTATTTGCAATCCTAAGAACCCTATACTCTAGAGAAGTAAATTAATGTCAATACATGAAAACCACCCATTCCACATAGTAAATAAAAGACCATGACCACTTACAGGAGCTATTGGAGCAATAGTAACCCTAATAGGACTAATCAAGTGATTCCACCAGTACGACAATAGCCTTATAGGAATTGGAGCAATCATCACAGTACTAACCATAATTCAATGATGACGTGACGTAACCCGGGAAGGAACATACCAAGGACTCCATACAAAAATAGTAACAAAGGGCCTACGATGAGGAATAATCCTATTTATTGTATCAGAAGTCTTATTCTTCGTATCATTCTTCTGAGCATTCTTCCACAGAAGACTCTCACCAACAATTGAACTAGGATCAACTTGACCACCAACAGGAATCCAACCATTCAACCCCTTACAAGTCCCTTTACTAAATACAGCAATCCTACTAGCCTCAGGGGTAACAGTGACATGGGCACACCACGGCCTATTAGAAAACAACGCCACACAAGCAACCCAAGGCCTATTTTTCACCGTACTGCTAGGCCTATACTTCACCGCATTACAAGCATACGAATATTTCGAAGCACCTTTCACAATTGCAGACTCAGCATACGGATCTACATTCTTCGTAGCCACGGGATTCCACGGATTACATGTAATCATTGGAACAACATTCTTAACCACATGCTTGCTCCGACACTTAACACTACACTTCTCATCAAACCACCACTTTGGATTTGAAGCAGCAGCTTGATACTGACACTTCGTGGACGTAGTATGACTATTCCTATACATCTCAATCTACTGATGAGGAAGATAATAACATATTTATCTAATACAAGGAAAGTATACTTGACTTCCAATCAAGAAATTTGTGAAAACAAGATAAATAATAATAATAATTATCACAACAGCAACAATAACCATCCTACTATCATCAGCTATTATAGTACTAGCAACACTAATCTCAAAGAAGATTAACGAAGACCGAGAAAAAAGATCCCCTTTTGAATGCGGGTTTGACCCCAAAAACTCAGCACGACTACCCTTCTCATCACGATTTTTCCTAATTGCAGTAATCTTCATAATCTTTGATGTAGAAATCGCATTACTATTACCAATACCAATCACCATAATGACATCAAACATCAAATCCTGAATGACTATTAGAACAGTGTTCCTGCTAATCCTAATCATTGGCCTCTATCACGAATGGAATCAAGGATCCCTTGAATGAAGAAACTAAACGGGATTATAGTTAATAATAACATTTGAGTTGCATTCAAAAAGTACTACCTAAGTAGTTAATCTCATTAAACAACAAGTGAGAAGCAAAAATTGCAACCAGTTTCGACCTGGTCCTCAGATAATACAACTTATCCTCACTTTTATACACATTAACTGAAACCAAAGAAAGAGGTATATTATTGTTAATAATAAAATTGAATCAAATAGAATTCCAGTTAAGGAAGTGCCAGAAAAAGTGAATGCTGCTAACTTATCACTATAGCGGTTAAAATCCGTTTACACTTCTATTTATATAGTTTAAAATAAAACACTACACTTTCACTGTAAAGATAAAGAAAGCTTTTATAAATACCACCACAAACCGCCAATACTTAAAGGTATATAAATTACCTCATCGACATCTTCAGTGTCGCGCTCTAACAATAAGCTATCCAAGTAATAAATAAGAATAAACATTAAAATAATAACTCACATAACAAAAAAGCCCAAAAACACCTTTAGATTATTATATTGAAACCACTGATTAACCTTACCCAGATTAAAAAGCACCCAATATAAACCTTGACCTCCAAAATATTCCATCCAACCAGAATCAAAAACCCTCGTCGCCCTATAACCAATCTCCAAGGGGCTAAAAGAAACACCATAAGTAGAAAAGAAAGGTATAAATCACATAGAACCAGCAAATGAAGAAGCCCCATACGAATCCATAGAAAATAACCTGTCACTAAAAGCAAGGCTAGCCATCTCATAGCCCAATCAACCTCCCAAAAACACCACAAACAAGGTAAGAAACTTTAAATAATAAGGCAAACAAATTACAGAAGGAGTTGGACAAATCAATCATATAAGAGACCCCCCTCCAAAAATAGACATAACCAGCAAACCAACCATACCAAACATTATATTATGGTTGGTTTCAACCATAGAATAAGAAGGAACAAAATTAAAATCACCACATAAAACAAAATAAAACAAACGGAAAGAATAACAAACCGTCAAACCCGTAGAAACAAACAACAAAAAAAACCCAAATATATTCACATAACTCATAGAAAACATTTCCAAAATAAAATCCCTAGAATAAAACCCAGCCAAAAATGGCATACCACAGAGAGCAAAATTAGAAACTATCAAACTCGACGAAGTAAAGGGTATATAAACAGACAAACCACCCATAAAACGAATGTCCTGAGAATCTCCTATGGAATGAATAACGCCTCCAGCACACATGAACAGCAAAGCCTTAAATAATGCATGAGTCAACAAATGAAAGAAAGCCAACCCAGAAAGACCAATAGAAATAGCTATAATCATAAGCCCTAACTGACTCAAAGTAGACAAAGCAATAATCCTCTTCAAATCAAATTCAAAATTAGCCCCAAGACCAGCCATAAACATAGTCAACCCAGAAACCAACAACAAAATAACATTCAACCAGTGCCCAAAGGCAGGACTAAACCGAATCAGTAAATAAACACCCGCAGTAACCAGAGTAGAAGAATGAACTAAAGCAGAAACAGGAGTAGGGGCAGCTATGGCTGCAGGCAGCCAAGAAGAAAAAGGAATCTGAGCACTCCTAGTCATAGCGGCCAAAACAACAAGAAAAGAAATTAACTCCATCTCAACAGAACCCGATAAAAACTCTAAATAATAAATAAAACTCCAACTACCAAAGTTAATTATTCAAGCAATTACCATCAACAAAGCAACATCGCCAATTCGATTAGACAAAACAGTCAACATACCAGCACCATAAGACTTCGCATTCTGGTAATAAATTACCAACAAGTAAGAGACCAAACCTAAACCATCCCAACCCAGCAAAATACTAATAACATTAGGACTAATAATCAAAAACATCATAGAAACAACGAACATCAAAACTAGTATAATAAAGCGAACAATATTCAAATCACCATGCATATAATCATCACTATAAAGAATAACCAAAGAAGAAATAATAAAAACGAATCCTATAAACAACAAGGACATCCAATCAAACAAGAAAGTTATAATAACAGATCTACCATTCAATGTAATAATATTTCAATCAATAAAATAAACCAAATCACTCATAATAAAATATACACCCCAAAAACAACAAAATCAGCCCAAAAAGAATAAAAAAATAAATCTAATAAAACAAATAGACATAAACATAAATCCAAAATAAAAACTATATCATCGGCACCACAAACCAATATTTTAAATTAAACTATTTAGATTTTAAACTCAAAAAACAGTAACATCTACCTTTAAAATAACTAAATTTAACGGAAATCAATGCATAAACAATAACAAAAACTCACGAACATACCCTAAAGAACAAGAATAAATACCAGAATAAATAGAACCATGCTGACTATAAGAATACAAATAAAGAGTATAAGCAGCACTGAAAAAGGATAAAAGAACCAAAACAAACATAAGACATCAAGACCAAGAAACAAGTCTACTCAAAAGACCAATTTCCCCAAGAAGATTAAGAGAAGGAGGGGCAGCCATATTACAAGCTCTTAGTAAAAATCATCACATAGCCATTCTAGGTATTAAATTAATTAAACCCTTATTAATCAAAAGACTCCGTCTACCAAATCGCTCATAAGAGATATTAGAAAGACAAAAAAGACCAGATGAACATAAACCATGAGCCACTATTAAAGCAAAAGATCTACAAACCCCCCAATAACTCAAAGTTATAATACCACCAATAACTATACTCATATGAGCTACAGAAGAGTATGCAATCAATGACTTCAAATCAGTTTGCCGTATACAAAATAAACTAACAAAAAGACCACCAACCAAACTTAAAGAAACCCAAACAATACCAAACTTAAACCCAAACCTAGACAACACAGGAAATACACGAAGAAGACCATAACCACCCAACTTCAACAGAACACCAGCCAAAATTATCGAACCAGAAACAGGAGCCTCAACATGAGCCCTAGGAAGCCACAAATGAACTATAAATATAGGCATCTTAACCAAAAAGGCAAAAACTATACAAACATAAAATAATCCACCAACTAAAGAAGTGTTCCCACACAACAAAAACAAGCACAAAGACCCAGAAACATTATAAATAAACAAGATCCCAACCAAAAGAGGGAGGGAGGCCAACAAAGTATAAAACAACAAATAAATACCAGCCTGAACCCGCTCAGGCTGGTATCCCCAACCCAGAATCAAAAACAGAGTAGGAATCAATCTACTCTCAAAAAAGATATAAAAAGAAAGTAAACTGATTCTTCTAAAAGTACAATATAATATAATAGTAAGAGCTAACACAACAAATAGAAAAAAACCAGAAAAATACCCCAAACGGAAAATAGACTCTCTGGCCAAAATCATAAGAACACAAATCCATAAACTAAGAAGAATAAGGCCATAAGAAATCAAATCACAACCAAAGAGATAACCCAAGCCGCCCCAACAAAAAAAGTAAGGAAAGAAAAATATATAAATAAAAGTAATAAAAAACAACAAAGAACAAACCAATCACCAAGACCCAGAAAAAAGACACAGGGGGGTCAAAAACAACAAAAAACAAAGGAACTTTAACATTGAAGAACTCTATAAGAACGAAAATAATCGTTACCATGACTACGAATTATAGAAACCAAAATAGACAGGCCCAACGAACCCTCACAGACCGAAAAAATCAAAAAATAAACAACAAAAAACAAACTATAATTAAAACTACACAAATAAAAATAAACTGAAAAGTACAAAACCAAAACAACAAACTCCAATCTCAATAAAGTAATCAATAAATGCTTACGACTAGAAGAAAAAGCCCAAATACCACAAAAATAAATAACAAAAAAATACAATCACATTGGCATTAAATAATAAAGTTTTAATAATTTAATAAAAATATTGGTCTTGTAAATCAAAAATAAGGAACAACCTTTTAAAACTTCAGAGGAAAGGCAACATACCATTTCATTAATCCCCAAAACTAACATTTTAAATAAAATACCCCCTGATATAACAAAATTACTTATATCCATAAGAACACTAACAAGACTTATATTCACACAAATAAAACACCCCCTAGCCATAGGACTAATACTACTAATCCAAACTACATTAGTATGCTTAATCAGAGGCACAATATACAGAAGTTTCTGATTCTCATACATCCTATTCATAATCATAATTGGTGGGATACTAGTACTATTTATATACATAACAAGATTAGCATCAAATGAAATATTCTCCCCATCAAATAAAATACTAATAATAGCACTAATAATCCTACCTGCCCTAACATACATGATACCAACAGTAACCAACAACAAAGAAATAAACTTACATAACACAATAACAGAAAACGAAATCACAACCACAACAACCGTTATATATAATCAAATAATAGGAACCATAACAACCCTACTAGTATTATATATACTAATAACACTAATTGTTGTGGTAAACATCATCAATGTAACCAAGGGACCACTACGACACACAAGATAATGAATAAACCTACACGAAGCAAACACCCCCTATTTAAAATTGCAAATGACGCCCTAGTAGACTTACCAACACCATCTACAATTAGAGCCTGATGAAACTTCGGATCACTATTAGGAATCTGCCTAGCAATACAAATCGCAACCGGACTATTCCTAGCCATACACTACTGCCCGAACATCGATGCTGCATTTGATAGTGTAAGACACATCTGCCGAGACGTAAACTACGGATGACTATTACGAACACTACACGCAAACGGAGGCTCACTATTTTTCATCTGTATTTACCTACACACCGGACGGAACCTATACTATGGATCCTACAACTTCATGCACACCTGATCCATCGGAGTAGTAATCCTATTCTTAACAATAGCAACAGCATTCATAGGATACGTACTACCCTGAGGACAAATATCATTCTGAGGTGCAACAGTAATTACAAACCTCCTATCAGCAATTCCCTACATAGGGAAAGAAGTCGTACAATGAGTATGAGGTGGGTTCGCAGTAGACAACGCCACATTAACACGATTCTTCGCACTACACTTCTTAATACCATTCGTGATCGCAGCAATGGCAGTAATCCACCTACTATTCCTTCACCAAACAGGATCAAATAACCCACTAGGACTAAATAAAAATACAGACAAAATCCCATTCCACCCATATTTCACAGTAAGGGACATCTTAGGATTTGCAATCACCATTATACTACTAACAGCATTGGTCCTAAAAGAACCTTATATGCTAAGAGATCCCGACAACTTCACACCGGCAAACCCACTAGTAACCCCAGTACACATTCAACCAGAATGATATTTTCTATTCGCATACGCAATCCTACGATCAATTCCCAATAAACTAGGAGGAGTAATTGCCCTAGCAATATCAATTGCAATCCTATTCATTATACCACTATTTAAATCAAAGTTCCGAGGAACACAATTCTACCCAATCAATCAAGTCTTATTCTGAACAATAGCAAACACAGTAATCCTATTAACATGAATCGGAGCACGGCCAGTCGAAGACCCATTCATCCTAACAGGACAAATCCTAACAATTATTTACTTCGCATATTATATGCTAAGTCCAGTAACAACAAAACTATGAGACAAAATAACAGACTAAAAGTTAAAAAGCTATAGAAAAAGCCTAATGTCTTGAAAACATTATGAAAGAAGTTTGAATCTTCTATTAACTTACTCATACCTAAATTAATACACTACAACAAAGAGAAAATAAAACACCTAACACCAACAAAGAACAAAAGATAATTTAACGAAAGAGGCAAGAATCTCCTTCAAGCCAAATACATCAACTTATCATAACGGAAACGAGGCAACGTACCACGAACCCAAATAAACAAAAACGAAATGTAAGTAAGCTTAACATAGAAAAAAAAAGAATATAAATCACTACCCAAAAAAAGAACACAAAACAACAAACTTATAAAAAGAATTCTAGCATACTCAGCCAAAAAAATTAAAGCAAAACCACCAGCGCCATACTCAACATTAAACCCAGAAACAAGCTCAGATTCACCTTCAGCAAAATCAAAAGGGGTACGATTAGTCTCAGCCAAGCAAGAAATAAACCAAACAAACGACAAAGGAAGAGAAAGAAAAATTAACCACAAATAAACTTGAAAGGAATAAAAATAAACCAAGTTATATCTACAAACCAAAACAACAAAAGAAAGCAAAATAAAAGCAAGTCTAACCTCATAAGAAATAGTCTGAGCCAAAGCACGAAGACCACCCAATAAAGAATAACCAGAATTAGAAGACCAACCAGCAATCATAACAGTATAAACACCAAGTCTTGTACAAGCCAAAAAAAACAACAAACCCAGCTCAAAAGAAACAAAGCCACTCAAATAAGGAACTAATAGCCAAACCAGCAAAGAAAGAAAAAAACCAAAAATAGGAGAAAAATAGTAAATCAAATAATTAGAAACCAAAGGAAAATACTGCTCCCTAGTAAATAACTTAACAGCATCTCTAAAAGGCTGAAGGATACCAATAAATCCAACCCTATTAGGACCCTTACGAATATGAACATACCCCAAAACCCTACGCTCCAATAAAGTAAGGAATGCCACACCAACCATAACAAAAACTATCAAAAGTAAAAAAACAATAGCAAGAAAAAAAAGATCCAACATATACTACTTGTAAAATAAAAACTTTACATTAATAGATTCTAAATCCAATGCACTTATCTGCCAAAATAGTAAACAATTAATAAAATTCATACAAACCAAAATTATTCCAAATACCCGGTCCTCTCGTACTAAGGTATAAAATATCATTATAGATAGAAACCAACCTGGCTCACGCCGGTCTGAACTCAGATCATGTAAGGTTTTAAAGGTCGAACAGACCCAATCATTTCAGCTCCTGCACCGAAAATTCACCTTAATCCAACATCGAGGTCGCAAACCCCCCCGCCGATAAGAACTCTCGGGGAAGATAACGCTGTTATCCCTAAGGTAATTTAATCTTATAATCAAAATAAATGGATCAAAAACATATAAATCAATATATCAAAATAAAGAAGAGTTAAATAAATTCCTCCCATCACCCCAACAAAATACTTAACCCACTAAAAATAATGAAACAAACACAACAACATAATAAGAAAAATATTAAACTCTATAGGGTCTTCTCGTCCCATAAAAACATCTAAGAATTTTAACTCAAAAACCAAATTCAAACAAAATACCCCTAAGACAGCTCACGTCTCGTCAAGCCATTCATACCAGATCACAATTAAAGAACTAATGATTATGCTACCTTTGCACGGTCAAAATACCGCGGCCCTTCAACTCCATAGTCAGTGGGCAGGCCATACTTCAAAAACTAACAAGAAAAGATGTTTTTGTTAAACAGGCGGACATAAAATTTGCCGAATTCCTAAAAAGAAACTAACATCAACACCCAATAACATCATAATAATAAAGATTTACTAATTACACAATAATTACAATACAATCCAAAGATAAAGCAAACATTTCAATAAATAAATTAAACCACAAAGCAAAATAAATAAAACAACAAACAAAATTTTAACATAATCAAATTGAAAATCACTATAAAATCCACAAAATTAAATAACAAACAATAATTATAATAATAAAATAAGGAGCTAATCCCCCTTAATCTTAGCATAAAATAAAAATAAATAAACAACAGTACAAACCTAAAACAAGATGCATGAATTGAATTCATTTCTTGAAAAACCAGAAACCCTTAAAGACGAATAACATTTCACTACCAACAACCTATCATTAATACTACTGAAACAGTAACTAAAATAAATCATTAACTCCTTTAAAATCGGGAAATAAAAATAAATAATAAAATTCAATGAACCCTGATACACAAGGTACGACAAACAAAATCTACTTCCATAAAAATATTACAATACCAACCCCTTACAGTAAAATATACTATCGTATAAAAAATTAAATCACAAAAATACAACAACCACAATGATCCTTCAATAAAAATCAAGTAAACACACAAAATAAACAACAAGACAATAAATAAAATCAGACCATGCCGAATCGCACAGCACAATAATTCAGCGTAAATGAAATCTCAACTATAGAAATGATCTGACTAACATCAAATCAATCCAGCCGCACCTTCCGGTACAACCACTTTGTTACGACTTATCTCATTAACGACAAACGAGAGCGACGGGCGATGTGTGCATATCCCAGAACCAATTATCATAGAAACAATCTACAAACTATTACAACCAAATCCAATTTCATGCCCATATCAAAACAAACAATCCAAAAACAAATAACAATGTAATCCATCATTCACTTAGAAACAAGCTGCACCTTGACCTGAAATATATCAAAATATAGAATCAAGAAAATTACATAAACTCTAAAAAGATAATCAACAAACGGCGGTATACAAACCAAAGCAACTAAGTAAGATCCAACGCGGACTATCGATAACGAGACAGATTCCTCTGGACGGAATGAGATACCGCCAAATTCTTTAAGTTTCAAGAACATAACTAATACTACTCCAGCATAAACAATTAACATTCCAAAATAATAGGGTATCTAATCCTAGTTTACAAAAAGAATTTCATAGCCTCCAAACAAACAAAAGACAAACAACAACGAAAAAAAATTTCACCTAACAACCACCATAACATAGTCAACACAAAATACATAACATACAACTACCAATGCCGAACACATTCAAACGCTTCCAAAGTATAACCGCGGCTGCTGGCACAAAATTTAACCGAAACTAAAATGTATTGCTGGATACAAGAACACTTGATCAACCAATAACAAATAATGAGAATTAAATAATATAACAATGACCCATCTAGAACCACCTTAAAAATTACGCACAAACTCACATATAGAACAAACAAAAACTGAACGACGAAGCAAGAATAAAACTTCTCTTGTAAAGCCCAACAAAGAGCACAATGGTACAACACATAAAAC